AGATTTCTTTTTTATTTTATTATAAATAAAGTGAGGCATGGGGCAATATATTTATAAAAATGGCAGATTACTATAAGTGAAATATAAAATAGGATTTTTGAATTTTTTTGTGGTTTTTTAAAAATTCAAAAATCCTATTTTTAATTCACCTAAAGAAGATTATCGGGTTTCCCATTTTTTTTTTTTTTTATTTCATGTTATATTAAGTACTTATAATTATATAGGTATGATTTATATAATTATTATGTTTATATAAAGAAAGAATGATTTATAGGATAATAAGAATTTAATTATTATATATTAACAATATTATATATTACAAACATATTATATAATTATATATATATATTAAATTCTTATTATATATATATTATATTTATTATAAGTTATTATTATTATTATTATTATATATATATAATTATTTATATACAAATAAGTATTTAATATAATTTAATAAAATTTTGCTAAGGACCCTCATTTTTTGCGTTTGCAAAAAAAAATGAGGGTCTATATATGTAACACTGAACTAAGATTAATTCATTCAAAAAGATACTCTTTGTTTTTATAATTGTTGCAGCATATCTTATTGAATTTTATAATAAAAGGGGAAAATTTTTTTCTGGAGACGTATTCCTTAGTTTTTATTCACTTAATGTATTTTGCTTGATTTTTTTTTGTAATATTTTTATCTATAAAAGGTTAAATTTATTGATTACACAACTTTTTTTTATTCACTGTGTATGGATACTAATTATATTTATTTGAGTGTGAATTATTTTAATTTAAGGTGAAAAGTTTTATTCTTGCTTAGAATTTCATTTTAGGTATATTTTACATGTATATATTTGTGAGTTATCTATATTTTCTTAATGAAGTATTTTTTTTATAATCGCAGTATTTAATTTTAATAATCAAAGTCATTTGGAGTTAGTAATACCTTATAATACCGGCAAAAATCGTGCCAGCTGCCGCGGTTATACGGAGGGTGTAAATGAAAGATATTAGTTTATAGTTATACGATGTGTAAGAGAGTAGAATTGGCATTTTTAGGTGAAATTTTTGATGCAAAATTTATCTTAAAATGATTAGTAGAGGCTGTGAAATTTAATTGTTAAACTAGGATTAGATACCCTATTATTTTAAATGTGAATATAAATATGCTTGAGTAGTATGAGTTATGTTCTTTAAACTTAAAGAATTTGGCGGTGTTTTAGTCTATTCAGAGGAACCTGTCCCGTAATCGATATCCCACGTAAAATCTTACTTAATTTTGTTATCAGTTTGTATACCGCCGTCGTCAGAATGTCTTTAGAAAGGTGAAATTTTCTTAAATTTTTATTAAAAATGATGTCAGGTCAAGGTGCAGCTAATGGTTAAGTGGAGATGGGTTACAATAAAATTATTTATATGAATTTCAGCTTGAAAAAGAGGTTTGAAAGTGGATTTGATTGTAATTTGATTAATAAAGTTGAATTGATCTTAGCTCTAAAACATGCACACATCGCCCGTCGCTCTCGTTTTTTTAAGGTGAGATAAGTCGTAACATAGTAGGTGTACCGGAAGGTGCCCCTGGAAAGGTCAAGATGGAGCTTGATTAGTTAAGCATTTCATTTACACTGAAAGGTTACTGTGCGATTCAGTTTATCTTGATAAATATTTATTTACTTTTTTAATTTGATAATATTTTTATTTTAATAAAATCATTTTTATTTAGTGATGTTTTGGTATAGGATATAGAAGAAATTTATAGAGTGGTAGTTGATGTGTAATGTGATTGAATAGTGAAATATATTGAAAAATTATTTTTATGAAAGTAGATTTTATTGATCGTACCTTGTGTATCAGGGTTTATCAAAATTTTAATAAGGAATTTATTTATCCCGATTTAAAGAGAGCTAATTAAGTATGTTAGTTAATGTGGAATAATTATTAATAATACATAATTAGGAATGAAACGTTATTCGTTCTTTAAGATATCTGGTTTTTTAAGAAATGAATTTAATTCAGATGGTACTAATAATATAATTAAATTTGTTAATTGTTTTAGTGGTATTATTAATATAGTGGGGGATGAGCTTCATTATATTTTTTATAAAAGTTAATTGATTTAAAAAAATTTGTAGGCTTAGAGTTAGCCATCAATGAAAGGATGTTATAATTTATTTTTTTTTAAAATAATTTTCATAATTTTTAAATATTTCATTAAAATGTTTTTTTTAATTATAATAATTTAGCAATAATGATAAAATTAGTATATATGATTGTTTTAAATTAAATTTAATGTAAGGTTACGTTAAGGAACTAGGCAATTAAATGCTCGCCTGTTTAACAAAAACATGTCTTCTTGTGAATAATTTGAAGTCTGACCTGCCCACTGACATTTTACGTTGAAGGGCCGCGGTATTTTGACCGTGCAAAGGTAGCATAATCATTAGTCTTTTCATTGAAGGCTTGTATGAATGGTTGGACGAGGCATTGACTGTCTCCGTGTAAATGATTTTAGAATTTAACTTTTAAGTTAAAAGGCTTAAATATGGTTAAAGGACGAGAAGACCCTATAGAGCTTTACTTTTGATGCTCATTATATATTTAGTGGTTTTTTTATATTGGGTAAATGAAAGTTTTGTTGGGGTGACAAGAAGATGGAATAAACTCTTTTTAGGTTAGAACCATTGATGAATGATTTGTTGATCCATTATTAGTGATTATAAGACTAAGTTACCTTAGGGATAACAGCGTAATCTTTTTCGAGAGTTCTTATCGACAAAAAGGATTGCGACCTCGATGTTGGATTAAGAGTAATTTTGGGTGTAGATGTTCAAAGTTTAGGTCTGTTCGACCTTTAAATTCTTACATGATCTGAGTTCAGACCGGCGTAAGCCAGGTCGGTTTCTATCCTTAATAGGAAGATGGTATTTTAGTACGAAAGGACCAAATACTGGAAATATTGTTTTATGTTTAATGAATTAAATTAATATTAGGTTTCTATTTTGGCAGATTAGTGCGATGAATTTAGAATTCATATATGTAAATAATATTACAGATAGAACTTGTTTTTATACGAATGTTTATTACCTTTGATGAGTGGTTTAATTTTAATTATTTGTGTACTTGTAGGTGTGGCTTTTTTGACTTTATTAGAACGGAAAGTTTTGGGGTACATTCAAATTCGAAAAGGACCGAATAAAGTAGGATTTGTGGGAGTACCACAACCGTTTAGCGACGCAATTAAGTTATTTACAAAGGAGCAAACCTACCCTGTTCTTTCTAATTATTTGCCTTACTATTTTTCTCCTGTTTTTAGTTTGTTTTTAGTGTTGTTAGTTTGAATAGTAGCCCCTTTTGCAACTAGTTTATTTAGTTTTAATTTGGGGGTTCTGTTTTTTTTATGTTGTACAAGATTAGGGGTGTACACTGTTATAATTGCTGGGTGAGCTTCCAACTCTAATTATGCTTTACTAGGGGGCTTGCGAGCTGTTGCGCAGACAATTTCGTACGAAGTTAGCCTAGCTTTGATTTTATTATCCTTTATTTTTTTAGTAGAAGGGTTCTGTTTCATTGATTTTATGAAGTTCCAAGAGGGGCTTTGGTTTTTATTTTTAGGGTTTCCTTTAGCGTTGGGTTGGTTTGCTTCTTGTTTGGCAGAAACTAATCGTACCCCTTTTGATTTTGCTGAAGGGGAATCTGAGTTAGTTTCAGGGTTTAACGTGGAATACAGAAGAGGAGGTTTTGCTTTAATTTTTTTAGCAGAATATGCAAGAATCTTGTTTATAAGTATATTATTTTGTGTAATTTTGTTGGGGAGTGACATTTATAGTTTTATTTTTTATATAAAATTAACTTTTATTGGGTTTATATACATTTGGGCTCGTGGGACCTTGCCTCGATTTCGGTATGATAAGTTGATGTATTTGGCATGAAAGAGTTTTTTACCGTTGTCATTGCATTATTTATGTTTTTTTTTAGGGGTCAAGATTTTGGTTATATCTGTTTTATTTTAGTGAAATTTTTTTAGTAGTATTGAAAAGTTAATAGAGGGATTAAACCTCTGTCTTATGTTTTCAAAACATATGCTTTACATTAAGCTTTTTAACTACTTAAGGAGATTATCTCAGATTTTATATATAATAGGGTTTAAAATATAATAAGAAAAATAAAGAACAGTTAATAATTGTCCTACAAAAACATAGGGGTCTTCCACAGGACGAGCCCCAATTCAAGTAAGAAGAATCACAATGACTAAAAGTCTTCAGAATATGATTTGATTAATAGGGTAAAATTGGGTCCCACGAAAATTTCTTTTATTCGTAAAAGGGAGAATTATTAGAATTGCAATTGAAGCAACAAGAGCAATAACCCCTCCTAATTTATTGGGGATTGAACGTAAAATTGCATAGGCAAAAAGAAAATATCATTCAGGTTGAATATGAACAGGGGTCACTAACGGGTTGGCTGGTGTGAAATTGTCGGGGTCCCCTAAGAGGTAGGGGTCTAAAAGTGTTAAAAGAATTAAAATTGTTGAAAGGACGAGAAACCCTACAATGTCTTTAAATGAAAAATAAGGATGAAAGGGAATTTTGTCAACATTACTATTGACTCCAAGAGGGTTATTAGACCCTGTTTGGTGAAGAAATAGTAAATGTACTATTGTGGCAGCAGCCACAATAAAGGGTAAAAGAAAGTGAAACGTAAAAAAGCGAGTTAAAGTAGCATTATCAACAGCGAATCCCCCTCAAACTCATTGAACTAGGTCTAACCCGAGGTAAGGTACTGCTGATAGGAGGTTAGTGATAACTGTGGCTCCTCAAAAAGATATTTGTCCTCAAGGAAGTACGTACCCTATAAAAGCGGTCCCTATAACTAAAAATAGGAGAATAACTCCTACTATTCAAGTATGTATGTATATATAAGATCCATAATATATCCCTCGCCCTACATGTAAGTATAAGCAGATAAAGAAAAAAGATGCTCCGTTAGCATGAAGAGTTCGCAGTAATCAACCATAATTTACGTCTCGGCAAATATGGGCTACGCTAGTGAAGGCTAGGTCAATGTGGGCTGTGTAATGTATTGCTAGGAATAATCCGGTAGCGATTTGAATAATTAAACAAAGTCCTAAAAGAGACCCAAAATTTCATCATGCAGAAATGTTTGACGGTGCGGGTAAGTCTACGAGGGCTCTGTTGGCAATTTTAAAAAGGGGGTGGGTCGTTCGTATGGGTTTATTCATTAGTTTTTTTGTCGTAAAGGGCCTTGAAAGATTCTAGTGATTTTAACGACAGCGATTAATGTTAAAAATAGGTATAAAATTAATGCGGTTGTTAAGAGGCCAGTAGGTTGGTTGTAAAGTTTTAAGAGAGTAGTAGTATTTATGTTTAGTGTTGTAATGGAATGAAAGTAAGAGGTATCTCTAGTAAAGACCTCTATAGAAAATAATGAAGGGTCTCTAATTATGTAAATTAACCCAGTGATTCTAATTATTATTCTTCCGATAAGTATGGGTTTGGCTGATATAGTGAATATTTCATTTGAAGCTAAACTGGTAACGTAAATAAATAAAACTAAAAGCCCTCCCACGAATACAAGAAATAAAATGTAAGAAAATCAAAAGGTTTGTGAAATTAGTCCAGTAATTAAACATACAATTAATGTCTGGAGAAGTAATATTAAACCTATCGCTAACGGGTGATTTATTTGAATGAATCTTAGGGTAATAAAAGTTCTGACTCTTGTAAGAATTAATTGAAAGATACAAAGAATAGTTTAAATAAAATTTTAGTTTTGGGGACTAAGGATGAGGGGATACCTTTTCTTTGAAGTTTTAAAAAGATTTCTTTATTTTTGGTTTACAAGACCAATGTTTTGGTTAAACTATTAAAACTAATGTTAATATCTTTATATCTTTGGGTATCTCTAATTCTTTTTTTGGGAGGGCTTTTAGTTTTTTCTTCAAAGCGGAAGCATTTGTTGTTAACACTATTGAGCTTAGAATTTATTGTGTTAAGATTGTTTTTAGTTTTATTTATTTATTTAAATAAGGGCAACTATGAGCTTTATTTTAGTATAGTTTTTTTAACTTTTACAGTTTGCGAGGGAGCTTTGGGGCTTTCTGTGCTGGTGTCGATGATTCGTACCCATGGTAATGATTATTTTCAATCATTTAGAGTTCTTCAATGTTAAAGTTATTACTATCTTTAGTGTTTTTGATCCCTTTGTGTTTTGTTTATAATACATGATGAATGGTTCAATGTTTAGTTTTTTTAATAACTTTTATATTTATAGGACTAATAAGATCTACGACTCTCTTTGGGAATTTATCTTATTTTTTAGGTTGTGATGTTCTTTCATTTAGCTTAATTTTATTAAGTTTTTGAATTTGTACTTTAATAATTACAGCTAGCGAGTCTGTTTTACGGGTTAGTAACCATTCAAGATTGTTTCTGATGATAATTTTAGTGTTAATGCTTTTATTATACAGTACGTTTGGTACCACAAATTTATTTATATTTTATGTTTTTTTTGAAAGTAGTTTGATCCCTACTTTGTTTTTAATTTTGGGATGGGGGTATCAGCCTGAGCGATTACAAGCTGGAGTTTATTTGTTATTTTATACGTTATTGGCTTCTTTGCCTTTGTTAGTAGGTATTTTTTATTTATACCATGATGGGGGGAGACTTTACGTACCTTTGTTATCTGTTGTAAGCGAGGGCCAAATACTATTTTATTTATGTATAATTTTGGCTTTTTTAGTGAAAATGCCTATATTTTTGGTACATCTTTGATTACCAAAGGCTCATGTGGAGGCACCAGTTTCAGGGTCAATGATTTTAGCAGGAGTGTTGTTAAAACTTGGGGGATACGGTTTATTACGAGTGTTTAAAATCTTAATTTTGTCTGGGTTATGCTTTAATTATGTGTGAGTTGGAGTGAGACTGATTGGGGGTGTTTTAGTGAGTTTGGTTTGTTTACGTCAAACGGATTTAAAGGCTTTAATTGCGTATTCTTCTGTTGCCCATATGGGTATTGTCTTAGGAGGTTTAATAACTCTTAGATATTGAGGATTCTGTGGGTCATTAACTTTAATGATTGCGCATGGGTTGTGTTCATCTGGGTTATTTTGTTTAGCAAACATTTCATACGAGCGACTGGGGAGTCGTAGCTTATTGATTAATAAAGGTTTAATGCATTTTATACCTAGTATAACATTGTGATGATTTTTATTAGCGTCGTGTAACATGGCTGCCCCACCATCTTTGAATTTACTTAGTGAAATTAGTTTATTAAATAGATTAGTTGGGTGATCATGGGTCTCGATACTGGGGTTAAGCCTTCTTTCTTTCTTTAGTGCAGCGTACACTTTATATTTATATTCATACAGTCAACATGGGAAAATTTATTCTGGGGTGTATGCCCATGCAATAGGGTACACCCGAGAATATATTTTATTGTTTTTACATTGAGTTCCTTTAAATTTATTGATTTTGAAAAGTGAGCCTTGTATATTGTGGCTTTAAGTTTAAATAGTTTATATAAAAATCTTGACTTGTGGCGTCAAGGAGGCAAGAAATACCTTGCTTTAGACCATGTTATGACCTTTGTCGGTATGTTTTTTGAGATTTGTGGTACTGTTTATATTGTCTTTGACGATAGTTGGACTTGGGGTCATTTTTATTATGAAGGACTTAATTTATTTCATTGAGTGGGAGGTCTTGTCATTAAATTCAGGGAGAATTGTTATAACTTTCTTATTTGATTGAATATCTTTGATTTTTATAGGTTTTGTGTTATTTATTTCATCTTTAGTGATTTTTTATAGTGATGAGTATATAGCGGGGGATTTAAATATTAATCGTTTTATTATCTTAGTATTGATATTTGTGTTATCAATGATGTTTTTAATTATTAGACCTAATTTGGTTAGAATTCTTTTAGGGTGAGATGGATTAGGGTTAGTTTCGTATTTGTTAGTGATTTATTATCAGAATGTTAAATCTTTTAATGCTGGGATATTAACAGCTTTATCTAACCGTATTGGAGATGTTGCGCTATTAATGGCGATTGCATGAATATTAAATTTTGGTAGCTGAAATTACATTTTTTATTTAGAATGTGCACATGAAAGAGTAGAAATAGTGATTATTGGTTGATTGGTTGTGTTAGCTGCAATGACTAAAAGTGCACAAATTCCTTTTTCTTCATGGCTTCCTGCAGCTATAGCTGCTCCTACGCCAGTCTCTGCTTTGGTTCATTCATCTACTCTAGTTACAGCAGGAGTTTACTTGTTGATTCGTTTTAATTTCTTATTAGCGGGGAATAGCCAAGGAACCTTTTTGTTGTTGTTTGCTGGGCTGACAATATTTATAGCTGGGTTAGGGGCTAATTTTGAATTTGATTTGAAAAAGATTATTGCGTTATCGACTCTAAGTCAATTAGGCCTTATAATAAGAATTTTAGCAATAGGGTTCCCTAAATTAGCTTTTTTTCATTTATTAACACATGCGTTATTTAAGGCTTTGTTATTCATATGCGCTGGGGCTATTATTCATAATATAAAGGATTCTCAAGATATTCGTTTTATGGGGGGCTTAACCACACAAATACCCCTTACTTCAATTTGTTTTAATTTATCGAATTTAGCTTTATGTGGGGCCCCTTTTTTAGCTGGGTTTTATTCAAAGGACTTAATTTTAGAAATGGTAACTTTAAGTTATATAAATTATTTTAGTTTTATCCTTTACTTTTTTTCTACTGGCTTAACTGTTTGCTACTCTCTTCGGTTAGTGTATTACGCTATATCTGGGGAGTTTAATAGCTCTGGGCTTCATCCGTTAAATGATGAAGGCTGAGTAATATTGCGAGGCATATTGCCGTTATCTTTAATAGCTGTACTTGGAGGATGCATATTAAGTTGAATTTTATTTCCTTCACCTTCAATAATTTGCTTACCTTTTTACTTAAAAACATTGGCAGTATCCGTGAGATTAGTAGGAGGATGACTAGGGTATGAATTAAGACAAAGCCGGTTAAGCTACAGAAATTGAACATGACGTCATCAATTTTTAACTAGTTTTTTTGGTCTTATATGATTCTTGCCTTTTTTGTCTACTTACGGAGTAGTGGCAAGCCCTCTTCGTCTTGGAGGGGTATCCTTAAAGGCTTTTGATCAAGGATGAAGTGAATTTATTGGGGCACAGGGAATGTATACTTTCTTCTCGAGAAACTCAAAAATTACGCAGGGGTGACAGAATAATGACTTGAAGACCTACTTACTTAGTTTTGTTTTATGAACTTCCATTTTACTTTTTTTGGTAATATATTATTTAAATAGCTTATATGTAGAGCGTAGCGTTGAAGTTGCTAATGAGACTTTGAGTCTTTAAATATTTATAAAAAGTAATCTTTTATTTTTACAGTGAAAATGTAATGTTTTTATAAACTATATAAATAGGGATACAAACGGAGTTTAACCGCTAAAAGAAAAAGTTAGCAGCTTTTCTTTGTTCCACAAATCCCCTTAATTGGGGGCATCCCCAGTTATATCATTAACAGTGATACGCCTCTTTTTGGCTTCAATTAAATTTGATGGGGGGGGGGGAGTAGAGTAAGGGTGTTTAATCACCTAAGGGCAGGTCGAAACTGACTGCAATAGATCGCTTCTTACTCTAAGGTAGATTGAAATTTCAATACTTTTTGGATGCAAACCAAATGTTATACTTAACTACCACCCTAGTTTGCTCAATCTAAAGCCCCTTGGTTTCATTCATGATATAGCCCAACTAATAAAATTAAAATAAAATAAATTCTTACTAAACTTCAATGGATAATGTTTGATAAGGGTAAAATTAAAACTATAGGGAGTAATAGGGCAATTTCGACATCAAAAATTAAGAAAATTACAGCGATTAGAAAAAATCGTAAAGAAAAGGGAAGACGCGAGGATCTTTTAGGGTCAAACCCACATTCAAATGGAGACGACTTTTCTCGGTCAATAATAGATTTTTTTGATAGAATGGAGGCTAGGCTTATTACAACAACACAAATTACAAAAATGATGGTAGCGATGAACATAATAATTATAATTATTTATCCTGAATTAAATTCAGTCCTTTTGATTGGAAGTCAACTATACTTTATACTAGATAAATTGAGATTAGCTACCTCATCAGTAAATTGAAATATATAAAAATAATCAAACTACATCTACAAAGTGTCAATATCAGGCAGCGGCTTCAAACCCAAAATGGTGCCCTGAAGAAAAATGGTACCGAGAATGACGGATTAAACATACCAGTAGGAATGTCGTCCCAATAATTACATGTAGCCCATGAAACCCTGTAGCTACGTAAAAAGTGGCCCCATAAACGGCGTCAGAAATAGTAAAAGGTGCTTCTATGTATTCATATGCTTGTAAAATTGAAAAATAGATCCCCAAGATTACGGTAAAAATTAACCCTTGTAGTGTTTGTGAGTGGTTGTTTTCTATTAAACCATGATGAGCTCAAGTTACTGTAACTCCTGAGGCAAGTAAAATTGCAGTATTTAGCAACGGAATTTGCAAGGGGTTAAAGGGGGTAATTCCAGCAGGGGGCCATATTGCCCCTAATTCACTTGTAGGAGAAAGTCTTCTGTGAAAAAAGGCTCAGAAAAATGAAATAAAAAAGAAAATTTCTGAAACAATAAAAAGAATTATTCCTCAACGTAAGCCTAGGGTGACAGGGTAAGTGTGAAGCCCTTGAAAGGTTCCTTCTCGAGTGATGTCACGTCATCACTGAAGTATGGTGAGGGTAGTGATAGTTAAGCCAAGTATTAGTAAGGATGTGGAATATTGATGAAATCAGCTTAACAACCCAGAAACGGTTGCAAAAGCCCCGATTGCCCCGGTTAAAGGTCAGGGGCTTTGGTCTACAAGATGGTAGGGGTGATTTGCGTGTGTTGACATTATCTTTAATTAACTTCGCTGGAGTAAAGTGTGCTAAGAACCGCGAAGACATAAGATTGAATAATTGCTACGGCTGACTCAAGGACAAGGAGTGCAATTTGAGCAATAATAAGAAGAGAAAGGATGGAGTAGGATAAAGAAGGGCCAGTATTTCCTAGTAAGGTAAGTAAGAGGTGCCCTGCAATTATATTTGCAGCAAGTCGAACTGCAAGCGTTCCTGGTCGAATAACATTTCTAATAGTTTCAATGCAGACTATAAATGGTATTAAAACTGCTGGAGTCCCTTGAGGAACTAAATGAGCAAATATATGTTGAGTGTGGTTGATTCAGCCGTAGATTATGAAGCTAAGTCATAAAGGAAGGGCGAGTGCTAAAGTTAAAGTTAAATGGCTTGAGCTTGTAAACACATACGGAAATAGCCCTAAAAAATTATTAAATAGGATTAAAGAAAATAAAGAAATAAATATGAAAGTTCTTCCTGGGTGGCCAGTAGGCCCTAATAATGTTTTAAATTCGTTATGAAGTGTAAGAAGAATTTTACTTCAAATAAGGGAATATCGAGATGGTATAAACCAGTATATAGAAGGAATTAATAAGAGTCCTAGAATAGTACTAATTCAATTTAAGGATAAATTTATAATGCTTGTAGAGGGGTCAAACACGGAAAATAAGTTTGTTATCATTTTCAGTTAAAAGAGTTGTGAGAAATTTTTTTTTGATGAAGTTCCGGGGTTTTAGGAAGAAAAATGAAGTAATTAACAAAATTAAAAATGAGTAAAATTAAAGAAAATAAAATAAAAAGAGTGAGCCAGCTAATAGGGGCTATTTGTGGAATTAAAGATGATTAGAATATGACTAATGATTTTAGCATGACATACTAAAGTTATTACTTAACTACATCTTTCACCAGAAGTAATTGCTAATTTACTATGAAGTGGTTTAAGAGACCAATACTTGCTTTCAGTCATCTGATGAGGCGTCACTTACAGAAGAGACTCAGTTAATAAATGTATTTGTAGGAACGCTTTCAATAACAATAGGTATGAAACTATGATTAGCCCCACAAATTTCAGAACACTGGCCGAAAAACAAACCAGGGCGATTCATTAAAAAGCTTGTTTGATTTAATCGGCCAGGAGTTGCATCAACCTTTACCCCTAATGCAGGAACAGCTCATGAATGAAGAACATCTGCGGCAGTAACTAAAATTCGGATTTGTGTATTTATAGGAAGAACAGCTCGGTTATCCACATCTAAAAGTCGGAACCCTGATTCGTTTATTTCATGATAAGGAGTTATGTAAGAATCAAATTCAACTTGTAAAAAATCTGAATATTCGTATCTTCAATATCATTGGTGCCCGACAGTCTTTAAAGTAAGTGCAGGGTTACTTACTTCGTCTAATAGGTAAAGTAGCCGAAGAGAAGGAAGAGCAATAAATACTAAAGTTACTGCAGGGAGAATTGTTCAAATAATTTCGATTGTTTGCCCTTCTAGCAGAAATCGATTGACTCTTAAATTGAAAAATAAAGTAGCAAGTAGGTATCTAACTAGGGCTGTAATTATGATCAAGATTAATATTGCATGATCATGAAAGAATGTAAGTTGTTCTATTAAAGGAGAAGCACTGTCTTGAAGGCTAAGATTTGCTCATGTTGCCATTATTCTAACAAAAGGGGGGAACCCTTTATATATGAAGCTTAAATCCATTGCACTAATCTGCCATATTAGAAGCCAGTTAGTATCGGCAACTCAGAGTAACTATGCTCAGCAGGGGGAAGTGCTTGGTATCATTCAATTGAAGCTGTTATTTGTAACGGGAAAATAGCTAATCGATTAGTTACCATACTTTCTCAAATAATGAAAAGGAGAAAAAGTACTCCAATAAAAGAAATTGTTGACCCGATGGAAGACACAACGTTTCAGGCGGTGTATGCATCTGGGTAGTCTGAATACCGTCGAGGTATCCCAGCAAGCCCTAAGAAATGTTGGGGAAAAAATGTTAAATTTACTCCTAGGAATATAATACAGAATTGAATTTTTAGTCATGTGGGGTTTATAGTTAGCCCTGTAAACAATGGGTACCATTGAATAAAGCCTGCTATAATAGCAAATACAGCCCCCATAGACAGTACATAATGGAAGTGAGCCACTACATAATACGTGTCATGCAGAATAATATCAACTGAAGAATTGGCTAAAACTACGCCTGTGAGTCCTCCGATAGTAAATAAAAATACAAACCCTAGGGCTCATAATAAAGCTGGGCTATAGTTTAATTGGGACCCATGAAGAGTTGCAAGTCAACTAAAAATTTTGATTCCGGTAGGAACGGCAATAATTATGGTGGCAGATGTGAAATAAGCTCGGGTATCTACGTCTATTCCCACAGTAAATATATGGTGAGCTCAAACAACAAACCCAAGAAGTCCAATTGAAAGTATTGCGTAAATTATTCCTAATGAACCGAAAGCTTCCTTTTTCCCTCTTTCTTGGCTAATAATATGAGAAATTAGTCCAAATCCTGGGAGGATGAGAATATATACTTCGGGGTGCCCAAAAAATCAAAATAAATGTTGGTAAAGAATTGGGTCTCCCCCTCCTGCTGGGTCAAAAAAGGAAGTGTTAAGATTACGGTCTGTTAAAAGTATTGTAATAGCTCCAGCTAAAACAGGTAAAGATAAAAGAAGGAGAAGGGCTGTAATTACAACAGCTCAAACGAATAATGGCATACGATCTAATGTTATTCCGTTGGACCGTATATTAATTACTGTTGTAATAAAATTTACTGCCCCTAAAATTGAGGAGACCCCTGCAAGATGAAGTGAAAAAATTGCAAGATCTACAGAAGCTCCTGCATGGGCGATTCCAGCGGCAAGTGGGGGATACACTGTCCAACCGGTTCCCGCTCCATTTTCTACCATTCTACTAGCTAGAAGTAATGTTAAGGAGGGAGGTAATAACCAAAAACTTATATTATTCATTCGAGGGAATGCTATATCAGGAGCTCCAAGTATTAAAGGAACTAATCAGTTTCCAAACCCTCCAATTATAATTGGCATAACTATAAAAAAAATTATTACAAATGCATGAGCTGTAACAATAACATTATAAATTTGATCATCTCCAATTAGCGATCCAGGTTGACCGAGTTCAGCTCGAATTAATAAACTTAATGAGGTTCCTACTATGCCAGCTCAAGCTCCGAAAATGAAGTATAGTGTGCCAATATCCTTATGGTTTGTTGAAAATAATCATTGTCGCGGTGAAATGGCTGAGGTGCAGGCAATAGATTGTAAATCTATGTACGAGGAATTTTCTCTTTTACCAGGCTTTATATTTACGGTGTAATATTAGATTGCAAATCTGAAGGGGTGAATATTAATTTACTAAGGCTTAAAAAATTTTTTTTATTTTCAGCTTTGAAGGCTAATAGTTTAATTAACTTAAAGCCTTACAAATACTGGAATAGGACAGGGGAGGTTAGTAGCCCAAAAATAGAAATTATTGTAAATCCTCCTGCGATATGGATTGCGGGGGGGTGTACAGAAGATGTAAGAGGTCATGTAGTGTCAGTATAGTTTAACATAAAAGCTGTGAATGTTAGCCGGAGATAATAAAACAGAGTGATTAGGGTTAAAATTACTATAATTACGATTAGGGGGAAAAGTCCTGTTTCGGTAAGAGATTGAATAACAAGCCACTTCGGTAAAAATCCAATGAAGGGGGGGAGCCCCCCTAACGAAAGGAAATTAGTGAAAATAGCAAATTTAAAAAATGGGGAGATCGTATTTAAGGCAAAAATTTGGTTGATATGAAATAGTTTCAAAGCTCTTAATGATAAAATAATCGTTACTGACAAAAATGTGTAAAGACTAAAATATAAAATTCAAAGGGAATTTCTGGTAATAAGAGCTGCAATTATCCAACCTATGTGGTTAATTGAAGAGTATGCTAGAATTTTTCGTAATGAAGTTTGGTTTAAACCTCCAAGGGCCCCAATAATTATACAGATGATGATAATTCTGAGAGTAAAAGTATTTAAAATTAAAGTGTAGGAAAGAAGAATTATGGGGGCAATTTTTTGTCAAGTTATTAAAAATAACCCTGTTATTCAATTAAGTCCCTCTATTACACCTGGGAATCAGAAATGAAAAGGAGCTGCCCCTGTTTTTAAAAGAAGGGTTGAAGACAATAAAATAGTAAAAGGGGCATATGACATCAATACCTCTCCATTGAAACTGTGTAACAGTCTGACAGTGATTACTGTGTATAAAAGTATTGCAGACGCAATTGCTTGCACTAGAAAATACTTGAGAGAAGCTTCAGTAGTATTAAGATTACTTCTATTTGTCATTAAGGGGATAAACGACAAAAGATTAATCTCAAGACCAATTCAGGCTCCAAATCAAGAGTTTGCTGAGATTGCAATTAATGACCCTCTAATTAAAGTGATTACAAAAAGTATTTTAGTCGGGTTATTTACCATTAGAGAGAAGAGGGGTGCCCTCTATAGACGGGGTATGAACCCGTAAGCTTTCTTAGCTTACCTTTCTATTTCTTAGTGTATGGTGCACGAAAGTTTTTGATACTTTTAGAAATAGTTCAATTCTATTGGAAATAATGAAGGTAATTAAATTACATGATCTACTCTATCAAAGTAGCCCTTTAATCAGGCACTTCATT